CCCTTTAAAAACCCATTGCCTGATGAAAACTTTAATTTTTTCTATTAATTGGTCAAACTTGAGTAAAGAATACTTCCAAATTCCATTTTAAAATTCGAATCAAACTAGTAATTAAAGTAATTAATTTGTTAAAAGATACACGTTTTGTTAAAAAAAATCTTATATAAAATGTAAAATGTTAGATATTATAGCGTTTCCTATAAATGCCTTTTTTATTGAAACGTAAAATAATCAATAAATTTTATAATTTATAATGAAACTAGTTAATGATTTGAAACAAACTTACTAAAAAGCGAGATTAGTACAAAATTTTTACCTTAGTTAATCCTATGATTCATATCGATTCATATCATAATCAAGTAATCTTTTTAGTGTAATTTTTTATCCTTACTTTATGAATATAAAGTCATCTAATAATAATGAAATTTTGTATTTTCGTTATTTTAATAAAAATCTTAGTTAATAACTAAATTCTCTTTTTATGAGCAAGTTGGTCATATCATTTGCCCAATTGTAACTTCTTTATTTTAATATTTAAAGTCTTTTGGAAAGACCCAGATAATATATAAATAATATATAAAATTCGAAAAATATCTTTAAGTTAGTACATCTCTTGATTTTTTTATTGACTGACCCTTTTTGTTTTGAAATTGAAAGGGGGTAGGATCCGGTAAATCGTAAACAATCAATTAAGAATAAAAAAATTTTTTTATGGAACAGACATATCAATATGCGTGGATAATTCCTTTCCTTCCACTTCCAGTTCCTATTTTAATAGGAGCGGGACTTCTTATTTTTCCGTCGGCAACAAAAAGTCTTCGTCGTATGTGGGCTTTTCAAAGTGTTTTTTTGTTAAGTATAGTCATGCTTTTTTCTATCAATCTGTCTATTCAGCAAATAAATGGCAGTTCTATCTATCAATATGTATGGTCTTGGATCATCAATAATGATTTTTCTTTAGAATTCGGTTACTTGATCGATCCGCTTACTTCTATTATGTCAATATTGATTACTACTATTGGAATTATGGTTCTTATTTATAGTGATAATTATATGTCTTATGATCAAGGATATTTGAGATTTTTTGCTTATATGAGTTTTTTCAGTACTTCTATGTTAGGATTAGTTACTAGTTCTAATTTGATACAAATTTATATTTTTTGGGAATTGGTAGGAATGTGTTCATATCTATTAATAGGGTTTTGGTTCACACGGCCTGTTGCTGCAAATGCTTGCCAAAAGGCATTTGTAACTAATCGTGTTGGGGATTTTGGTTTATTATTAGGAATTTTAGGTTTTTATTGGATAACAGGGAGTTTCGAATTTCGAGATTTATTCAAAATATTCAATAACTTGATTTCTAATAATCATAATGAAGTCAATTTTTTATTTGTTACTTTCTGTGCCGTTCTATTATTTGCCGGTGCAGTTGCTAAATCTGCACAATTTCCCCTTCATGTATGGTTACCGGATGCCATGGAGGGACCTACTCCTATTTCGGCTCTTATACATGCTGCTACTATGGTAGCTGCGGGAATTTTTCTTGTAGCTCGGCTTATTCCTCTTTTCATAGTTATTCCTCATATAATGAATTTCATCTCTTTGGTAGGAGTAATAACAATATTATTCGGAGCAACTTTTGCCCTTGCTCAAAAAGACATTAAGAGAGGTTTAGCCTATTCCACAATGTCTCAATTGGGTTATATGATGTTAGCTCTAGGTATGGGGTCTTATCGAAGTGCTTTATTTCATTTGATTACTCATGCTTATTCGAAAGCATTATTATTTTTAGGATCTGGATCCGTTATTCATTCAATGGAAACTCTTGTTGGATATTCTCCAAATAAAAGTCAGAATATGGTTTTTATGGGGGGTTTAACAAAGCATGTCCCAATTACCAAAACCGCTTTTTTATTAGGTACACTTTCTCTTTGTGGTATTCCGCCTCTTGCTTGTTTTTGGTCCAAAGATGAAATTCTTAATGATACTTGGTTGTATTCACCAATTTTCGCAATAATAGCTTGGTTTACAGCGGGATTAACCGCATTTTATATGTTTCGAATCTATTTACTTACTTTTGAAGGACATTTAAACGTTCATTTTCAAAATTATAGTGGCAAAAAGAATACCCCCTTCTATTCAATATCTCTATGGGGTAAAGAAGATTCAAAAAGAATTAACAAAAATTTTAGTTTATTAACGTTATTAACAATGAAAAATAATGAGATTTTTTATTTTTTTTCAAAAAAAACGTATCGAATTGATCAGAATGCAAGAAACATCACACAACCCTTTATTACTATTACCCGTTTTGGAAATAAGAAGGTTTTTTCGTATCCTTATGAATCGGATAATACTATGTTATTTCCTATACTTGTATTGGTTCTATTTACGTTGTTCGTTGGATCCCTGGGAATTCCTTTCAATCACGAAGGAGTGTATTTGGATATATTATCAAAATGGTTAACTCCGTCTATAAACCTTTTACACCAAAATTTGA